ACTCGGGTAGAGTACTCGGCTTTGAAGTAGGGCTAGGATCTTTTAACATTTGGATGAAGCGAGGTATTCGTCCATACCAAAAATCAAGTTTGCAAGACCAGGGACTGATCCTGAAAGGGAATGAATGGAAAAAATAGCATGTCGTATCAACGGAGAATTCTGAGATTCTTCAATAGAAAGCAGAACTTGCCTTACTAGATAGGATAGGGGGCGGAGGCAGTAGGTAATCGCTGATCCGTGCTTCAGCCTCGAGCTATGGCCGCCTTCTTGTTTCCGGTGTTTACAGGACTTAGGATGTGAAAAGGGCCCCTCAGTACACAGAATGAGGATATTCTATCGTTTTCCCCTGTCCTTTCTGGAAGCCTTATCTCTGCTTGTCCAGACTTACTTTCATCAAGGATCTTAGTTGAGTCTTGGGACGAAGGGGAATTCTAAGACAGATTTTTGAAACATCCAAGAGTTCCTTCTCTTTATCAGCCACATAGGACAAAATTGAAAAGAACTTCTCCTTTCTCGCCTTCATCCGCAGATCGAAATCTTTCACGGGAAAGCAAAGACCTCTTCTAGCGCTCCTGCTCCAGCTACTTCTTCAGCAGAGGAGATCCGGTAATCCGACTCAGATCTTTCCTGTAAACTAGAATCTCCCCCCCTTTCCATTGAAGTAGGGGCACCTTGCTCTCGGGTGAAGTCCTTATACTTGGCTTGGCCACTCTATCACTTGGGCTGGGATCGCTTCGCACCTAAATCCATTTCCCGTTCCCCTACAAGAAAGGTATTGAAGACTCTATGGCTATTACGCTTTTTCCTGCAACGGAAATTTGACCAGAAAAAGCAGAGTTCAAAGCTTCATAAGAGCAAAAGAGCAAACCGAACAAGCAAGAGACAAGAGCTTCTTCTCGGCATCCTTCAGAAGTGGATTCCCTTGCAGGGTTCCTGAAGGTCTGATCTGAGGCCTCGAGGAATGAGTTTTTCTGCCGAATTGAGTCAGAGATCACAGTAGATGGATAGATAAATAGAGAAGATTACCGCCCAAGCAATCAAACAAGTGTAGCCAACGTAATTTAGGGGTCATCCCCGAGTGGACGAGCAGAAGGAGATCCCACGATGACAGGCAGGCCTGGAGCGAACACTCTTCCTTTTTTCTTATGGCCGGTTGAGGGGGAAGGCAATCCGATAGAGAGATGCCGTTCTTTTGTGCTCTAGCGTAGAGCTCCTGTTACTCGAGTCACAGAACCCTATCAGTAAAGGAAAGAGCTCATCAGCATGCAAGTCGATAAAACCTAAAAGCAAGACGAATAAAGGAGACATAGTGCATTTTTTGTTGTGGGTCATAGGGCGGGCTTAGGCTTGGCGACCTAGGCCATTCCTTTAAGCCAAAAAACCAATATCAAATATTTCTGGTTGGGGACCCAGGCTTGTGGCACCCCTATCTCTTAACTCTTCAAGGCTGTTCAAAATCAATATCTCTTTCGGTCTTCCTTTCCCAAATGCCCCCCACCCTATTTATGTAGGTAAGGGTCTTCGACAAATCGTTGTCTCAGTCTCTGTCTCATCTCTGGTCCTGTGGGTTAGTCACCTTAGTCCAGTGTATCAGAAAGCACATCTGTCTTTCCGAGACATAAGGAGTTAGACTCAGCCTTGATATATGAGCAAGGTCAAAGCATAAAAACCAAAGCGAATCTCGTTCAACCCCGCTCCTCGGCCTTCTTGAAAGCCTTGTGACTCCCATCCCATCAAGTCAGGAACCTAACACTGAAACTAGCCTAGCCCCGGTTAGGCGGGATGCCTTACTCATTTAGGGCTCAATCCTTTTTGTTAAGGTTCGGAAATCATACATCCCCTATCTGTGAGTCGAGAAAGATTTCCATCGCTGGCGAACTTGAAGCAGAAAGCTAAATTCAAAGAGAGGGAAAACCCCTCGATAGAAGGAGTGAGACTAGACCCTTATCTATTCTATGAAAGACCGGTTGAGAGGGACTGCCCCTTTCTTTCTTCAACATAGGGGACATTGAACCCTAGATTTCCCTATCTACTTTCCCATTATTTCTTACCGGAAAAGACACATTGAAATGGAAGTTCGAGGAGTAGGCGCCTGATCAAACGCCTTACGTGATAGGGGCCTCTATCTGTATGGGTCCAGAGCTTTAGGAACAATAAGAACCTGTGCTTACCAGTCACAAGGCTAGGTCTTACACCCGAAAGAGTCTTTCACTTTACCTATCTTAACTTATCTAAACAGGCTATCACCGAAAAAAAGTACTTTCGGCTTACCATTCTATTAAATCAAATTCTAGGGCTACGAAATACCTTTCGAGAACTTACTCATGAACGAACCTTGGGACTCGCTAGCGCCTGTTTAGGCTAGTCATCATTAGCTCTTTGTCTTTCTAGCCGCTTTCCTTGCTTCGCCATACCGGCGAATGGACTTACTGACTAAGTAACTTAAGGTTTGGAACCCTTGCTAGCAGCTTTTGCTGAAAGATCAATTTCCCTTACTTTGTTAACTTTTACGTAAGGAGAGCACCTTGAGTACGCCTCCTTTTCGTTCTACTTAGGTGGAGCAATCCGAACTCTCGACAGAATAGAAAAGAGGTTTTTTCCACCTCAACGAACTCATGTGGACACTCCTCAGCCCGAGGAGTATCTCTCAAAAATACACATACATTAAGATGTTGACCCGTTTTTCTTTTCTTTGCTGATTCCTCTCAATGAAATTTTCCATGTTGCACTAAGTTACTTACGGATGTATGCATGCAGTCCGGGAACACTTTGGGGTGAACACCCATCCGAACAAGTAGGGTCAATAGTTCAGCATTTAGGGCCGTAACATTTAGCAACAAAAAAATCTTTAACCCAACAAGTGCTCTCCGAACCAAGCTAGATAGTCTCCTATCACTAGGCTCACCAACCAACCTGGACTTTTTTTCTTATTATTCCTAGCGGATATCAAAACCATAAGGATTGTTTCCAGCCCTACTAATTAGGGTTCCCATATGACATAAGCGCTCTTGGGTGGGCTGGGCCATGGAATCAAATCTTTGAGAAGGGGCCCAATCTCGTATTTGATGGTCCGCGCCCTACTAAAATAAAGGGGAGCAACTCAAATAAAGAAGAGTCTGGTCTGAATTCAGGCCCTGCCCTTTTCCTTCGCTACTAGGAGAGTCAGCAACTTCTATTAGCGCCGGACCTTTTTTCGAATTGATCGTGTCATGTGCAACGTCCATCAATGATGGTTCATTAATGTCCATTGATTTAGACTCCTTCCCCCTTCCCAACTACGAATAAGATCGAGAGGAGCCCCAAAAAACCAAGAACGAAAACTCCAGCCTTTCGATTCACTCCCCATTCGAATTACGTTAGGGGGTCTTTCGCTTTTGCCAGATCGTCAGAGATACTACGAGTCCTCCGTCCCAGATTCCCCTTTCAAAATATTATATGCGCGGCCATCTGGTTCACCGGTACTACCAAAAAGTCTCATGCTTACGTTACTGTTACTGATGGTTTGATTATCTTGGACCACGGTCGTGCTTCTGGTTTCCATTCCCATCATCATGTTGATGATAAATCTCCTCGTGCTCTGCCATAAGAACTTGGAGTCCGTATCATGGTGAAGGTAAGGTAACGCTGTGATTCTTGCTCAAAAAACAGACCGAACGCATTCGAGTTATTGGCTCGTCCAACCCGGCAGCATTCATGAGTCGCTCGTTCAACTGTCCCTCGGAGACCCTTACCTACATAGGCGAGAAGTACCATGCATGGTTGCCCCCCGTCCTTTCTTTCTCTCGGTCCCACCCAGCAAGATACGGCTCAGCCAAAAAACGTGAGCGCCCTTGCTAACGCCTTATTTTTTTAGTAAAGTCAAGCTTTGGCTCCCTAAAGACTAAAGAAATGGATCAAAAAAGGGGGGGGGGACTTCTGCAACGGGCTATGCCACCCAAACCAACTGAGGGAAGTCGCATCCGTCCCATCGCAAGCACCTACAATGTCATGATCACATTGGTTTACCCTTTTTTCTTTGGTAGTTCAACGGACGGTCGCCCCTCCAACAAGAAAAGGTATAAATATGGAAACCTCTCTGCCATTTGGATCGGAGAATTTATGGAGGAAATCGGGTTTTAAATTTCCAGAAACCACACGATTATATAGCCAAAGGGAATACGCCGCGCCTAAAATCATCCCAAGCGCTGCTAATGTGGCTACTAAGCTATTTCTTTGGAAAGCTCCTACTAAGATGAGAAATTCCCCGATAAAGCTGCTAGTACCAGGTGAACTCATATTGGCCAAAGTGGAAGAGAAGAAAATGGTAGAGAGATTCGGCATGGTGCTCACTAAACCTCCGTAATATCTAACAAGTCGAGTCTTATGCCGGTCATATAGAACACCAACACATAGAAAAAGGGCTGAAGGAACCAGTCCATGACTTAACATCGGTGAAATGCTACCTCCAATTCCCTGTATGTTCGATAGAGCCAAAGATTCCCCCCGGAGTACGCCGATTACCCCCCGAACCGTACAAGATAGTTACCGCCTATCATACGGCTTTCTAACTTCACTTTATTTTTTCTGGTCGTTCCGCCCCTTGTCCCCGAATATGGGCGATCGATGGTAGTATAAGAGATCTGTAACCCCCCTTTATTTTTGACATAATGGTTATGGTTCCTGCTTTCTACCGCATGTATCTCCCCGGGTCATACTTGAGTATCACATCGTAGACCCCCACCCCAACTCTATCTTCCTTATCAGTGAACCGGAAATAGTGCATAGGTACTCTTCAATGCAGCGGGGACGAGACGACGTGACATACTACGATCACGTACAGAAGACCTTCGGATCGGCAATATGGAACCTCTCAACAGCTTCCGTTCCTTTATGAGGTCCTATCGAGATAGGTAGGCCCAAGCCTTTCCCCCCTCCCCCCACTGGGATTTTGCTTTCCTTATCTACGTGCGCACTGCGTCAGCACTGGCGAAAAAGGGGTCGGCTTTACTGAAGAAGAAGGGGCGGGCCCCAACGGATTAGGGTGTCATATTTTTTCCGAGTTTACCGTACCTTCGGCCCTTATGTTAGGCGACCGTAATATTTTGTTACGTTCCACCGCCAGAAATAAAAGGTTCCACACGAGCTCCCGTTCTGCGGCGTGGTGGCAGGACCGATAGGGGATTGGCTCCGGGTGTAGATAAGGTAAAATCTGCAGGGGTCATGCAAATACAATACATAGGCCCCTTCCCTTCTCTTTTAGATTTTTGGGGTGGTTTAGAAGTTCCGATCTACGGTCCCTCGGAGCGAGGGGTTAGGCAGGTAGTATGGGCCCTCTGACTTCCAGCTATGTGTTGTGCGGCTCCCGCGAAGCGAATGAAGGGAAGCTCTTCGAGCTTACGGGTGAGCTTGCGCTTACTCTCAGCCTCTTTGATTGGTAGGCTAAAGGGCTAAGCCCCCTACTTTTCCATTCATAAGGGTAATTTTCTGTTGTCGTGACGCGGCCGACTACTAGACTACTATAGGCTACTTTTAGCTTCTATAGGGCCACTTTTTTGTAGTTGTAGTTTGTATTGGTACTGAATGAACATATCAAACAAAGGCGAGCAGTATAAGCCCTTCTCCGGCCTGGAAAAAGCAGCGAACTCTAGAAGCTAGGGCGTTGTTCACCTTTGGACACGAACACTATTCCGTTCTCAGCGGAAACCCGCCTTAGAGATTGAACGTCGACTTATCTTATTGCCGTTCAATCTAAGACAGCGCTGATAGCTTGTAGTGAACAGCCCCCTTATTTATGAAACCAACCGAAAGCAGCCTTTGGTACTTAAGTAGTTAAGGTTTGGAACCCTTGCTACTATGATAGAAAGCCGTTTGCTTGTTGCCAAACCCTTCGCCTTTCTTTTGAATCAAAGTAGGTCGGGGGAAGCTACCGCTTATACGTCCGCTTCCTCGTCTTGCTTCTGGCAAAGCTTCTACTTTGCTTGCTTGCGCGAAGGCTTAAAAAAAAAGTCCTTTTCGCGCTTTCGTCAAAGCGATCCAACAGAAATCCCTATTGAGCGCATTTTCGGCTACGGCTAGGCGATCATATCATGCCAAAAAACAATTTGATATGTATAGAGGGATCCCCTAGATATACAGATAGAATAGATGTTCATGGATAGCCTATCTATAGTAAGGCATTCCATTTTTTCTTAGTTTTTGGGGGCTCGTCGATCCAAATGAATCATTCTTCTGGTCTCTCTTTCCCCCCGCCCCGAACCTTACTCAACATAGGGCCCACAGCACAGCGCCCATTCGCTTCGCTAAGGGAAGGCAACGAAGTTCAGTTCATGGGTGGAGTGGAGCAGCCGCGACACGAAGTTCCTTACCTTAGCTGGATCTCGCTGGTGCCACCTAAACGGTAGGTAGGCGACGGATGTGTGACGTTTGGAGTTGTCGTTTGTGCACCTGTCCCCAATTACAGAATGAGTGATCTGTTCCCCTGCAGATCATGGCCTTACCACTCGGTCCCCGATGGCCAGCGGGGGATTCGGTATAGCAGCTCACGTTCGTTTGCGCTGCGCGTTCCCGCTGGACTGGACACGTGTTAGCTGTAGGAAGTATGGTTCCGAAAGTGACTTCGGTTCGCCAGTTCAGGCTCAACTCCTCGCTTTACGTTAGCGGACCTACAGGTCGGGCCGGGGCCCCTATCTTAACCTTATGGCTCTTTCTGTGTGGGACGATGCCGGGGAGAGAAGGGAATGCGGCGAGGCGGCGAACAACAACAACACAACTACATTTTGGCCATGAGATGAGCCGGACCGATGGATAAGAGAACTGAGCTGGCCTCAAAAGCGCTTGGGCGCTCTACGTACGATGTAGACTCCATCAGATACATATCGATTTCTTTCTGATGGATCCTGAATAGATAGTTGTCTCATCAATAGATAGAAATAGGCCTTATTATTGATGGATTCCCTCTCTATCATTCCTACTCTTTCGATCTATCAGAACAGATCAGGCTATCTATCAATCGATTTTCAAATAGTACGTTCATTTCCGCCACGCTAACATAGCCACCATAATAAGAAGAAGCAGCTAGAAGCGAGCGCTTCTAGCCCTTTTTTTCTTATTCACGAATGAATTGGGAAAGCCAACAGAAAGATTCGATTCTGACTTCGTAGAGCCGGTGCTGCTGTTGCCTGCGCTCCAGGTGTCCCCCACTCCCGTCCCGGAGCGCTAAGGGGCTTTAGTTTTTGGAACAGACGGCAATGTTTTGCTGACGCCTCGAATCAAGCTTTTGTTGCGACATGCTATGTTTTCTCCCCCATTGCTAGTAGGTTGATGGGTCGCACGCCCGGCACACATGTTTTGGCCTTGTGTGTCCATAACTCAAAATAGGTGACCTAACGGCCGCCGCCCGACTAAACATACCAATAGTCACCAGATTCATATGGGCTACTGAGGAGTAAGCAATGATCTTCTTAAGATCGATCTGTCTTGAAGTGGTCAAGGAAGTATATATTATTGCAATCGCGCTTAAAG